GGCCGGAGTCCTACTCATGGTGACCTGGTTGAGTTGGGAGAAGCCGTAGGCATTATTGCGGGTCAATCAATTGGGGAACCGGGGACTCAACTAACATTAAGAACTTTTCATACCGGCGGAGTATTCACAGGTGGTACTGCCGAACATGTACGAGCTCCCTCTAATGGAAAAATAAAATTTGATGAGGATTTGGTTCATCCCACACGTACCCGTCATGGGCATCCTGCTTTTCTATGTTTTATAGACTTGTATGTAACTATTGAGAGTCGAGATATTATACATAATGTTAATATTCCAACAAAAAGTTTGATTTTAGTTCAAAATGATCAATATGTAGAATCGGAACAAGTGATTGCCGAGATTCGTGCCGGAACGTCCACTTTTCGTTTTAAGGAGAGGGTTCGAAAACATATTTATTCTGAGTCAGAAGGAGAAATGCACTGGAGTACTGATGTGCATCATGCGCCCGAATATCCATATAGTAATGTTCATCTATTACCAAAAACAAGTCATTTATGGATATTAGCAGTAGGTCTATGCAGATCCAGTATAGTGTCTTTTTCACTCCACAAGGATCAAGATCAAATGAATTCTAATTCTTTTTCTGTCGAAGAAAGATATATCTTTGATTTCTCACTGACTAATGATCAAGTAAGACATAAATTGTTGGATACTTTTGGTAAAAGTAAAAAGGATAGGAAAATTCTTGAGTATTCAAAACCTTATCGAATCATATCCAATGGTCATTGGAATCTCATAGATCCCTCTATTCGTCAAGAGAATTCCGATGATTCCTTGGCGAAAAAGCGAATAAATAGATTCGTGATTCCCTTACAATATGATCAAGAACGAGAAAATCAACTAATACCCTCTTTTGGTATTTCTATTAAAATACCTATAAATGGTATTTTACGTCGAAATAGTATTCTTGCTTATTTTGATGATCCGCGATACAGAAGAAGCAGTTCGGGAATTACTAAATATGGGATTGTCGAAGTAGATTCAATCGTAAAAAAAGAGGATTTGATTGAGTATCGAGGAGCAAAAGAATTTAGTCCGAAATACCAAATGAAAATGAGAGTAGATCGATTTTTTTTCATTCCCGAGGAAGTGCATATCTTCCCCGGATCTTCGCCCATAATGGTCCGGAACAATAGTATCGTTGGAATAGATACACGACTTGCTTTAAATATAAATACAAGAAGCCGAGTAGGTGGATTAGTCCGAGTGGAGAGAAAAAAAAAGAGTATTGAACTGAAAATTTTTTCTGGAGATATTCATTTTCCTGGAGAGACGGATAAAATATCTAGGCACAGCGGCATTTTGATACCACCAGGAATGGAAAAAAAAAATTATAAGGGATCAAAAAAATTTAAAAATTGGATCTATGTCCAACGGATCACACCTATAAAAAAAAAGTCTTTTGTTTTGGTTCGGCCCGTAGTCACATATGAAATATCCGATGGGATAAATTTAGCAACACTTTTCCCTCAGGATCTCTTGCAGGAAAAGGATAATGTACAACTTCGAATTGTCAATTATATACTTTATGGAAATGGCAAGTCAATTCGAGGAATTTCTCACACAAGTATTCAATTAGTTCGGGCTTGCTTAGTATTGAATTGGGACCAAGAAAAAAAGGGTTCTATAGAAGAAGAAGAAGAGGTTCATGCTTCCTTTGTTGAAATAAGGGCAAATGATCTGCTTCGTGATTTCATCAGAATTGAGTTAGTAAAGTCCACTATTTCGTATACCGTAAAAAGGTATGATACGCCAGGTTCGGGATTGATTTCCAATATTGGATTAGATCGTACCAATATCAATCCTTTTGATTCCAAGGCGAAGACTCAATCATTTCCCCAACATCAGGGAACTCTTGGTACGTTGTTGAATCGAAATAAGGAATGCCAATCTTTCCGAATTTTGTCATCATCCAATTGTTCTCGAATTGGCCCCTTCAATACTTCGAGATATAATAATGCGACAAAAGAATCGTATCCCATGAATACAATTAGGGATTTGTTGGGTCCCTTAGGGACTATTGTACCTAAAATAGCGAATCCTTGTTCATCTTACTATTTAATAACTTATAATCAAATCTTTTTAAAGAAATATTTGTTACTTGACAATTTTCAACAGACTTTCCAAGTACTTCAATTTCAATACTGTTTCCTAGATGAAAATAGGAGTATTTATAATCCCGATCCATGTAGTAACATCATTTGGAATTCATTCCATTTGAATTGGTGTTTTCTCCATCACGATTATTGTGAAGAGGCATGGACAATAATTAGCCTTGGCCTATTTCTTTGTGAAAACGTATGTCTATTGAAATACGGATCACGCATAAAAAAATCTGGTCAAATTTTCATTGTTCATGTTGACTCTTTAGTTATAAGATCAGCTAAGCCCTATTTGGTCACTCCGGGAGCAACTGTTCATGGCCATTATGGGGAAACTTTTTATGAAGGAGATACATTAATTACATTTATATATGAAAAATCGAGATCCGGCGATATCACGCAAGGTCTTCCAAAAGTGGAACAAATCTTAGAAGTTCGTTCAATTGATTCAATATCGATGAACCTCGAAAGGAGAGTTGAAGGTTGGGACGAACGTATCCGAAGGATTCTTGGGATCCCCTGGGGATTCTTGATTGGAGCTGAACTAACCATAGCCCAAAGTCGTATCTCTTTGGTTAATAAGATCCAAAAGGTTTATCGATCCCAGGGGGTACAGATCCATAATAGACATATAGAGATTATTGTACGTCAAGTAACATCAAAAGTGTTGGTTTCAGAAGATGGAATGTCTAATGTTTTTTCACCTGGGGAACTGATTGGATTGTTGCGAGCAGAGCGAGCAGGGCGTGTTTTGGACGAAGCGATCTGTTATCGGGCAATCTTATTGGGAATAACGAAGTCATCTCTGAATACTCAAAGTTTCATATCCGAAGCGAGTTTTCAAGAAACTGCTCGAGTTTTAGCAAAAGCTGCTCTACGAGGTCGTATTGATTGGTTGAAAGGGCTGAAAGAGAACGTTGTTCTGGGGGGGATTATACCGGTTGGTACTGGATTCAAAAAATTAGTACATCGTTCAAAGCAAGATAAAAACATTCATTTGAAAATAAAAAGGAAGAATCTATTCGAATTGGAAATGAGAGATATTTTGTTACACTATAGAGAATTTTTTTGTTCTTGCGTCCCAAACAATTTCCATGGGACATCAGACCAATCATTTACATAATTTATTAATTCCTAACAAGAGGTTCATTCTTTTTACTTGAACTCTCTGGTCCGATTATGGATTTGGTAATCAACGAAAAATAAAGAATGAAAATAAATTCATGGTTTGGGTCGTAGATCAATGGTCAATCCTGGTAGAAGGTTCCGTCGGAACAATTATTTATTTCACAGGGTACTGAATCTCTTTGAAAAAAACAAAGAGAAGTGTGGGAAAATGGGAAGACGATATTGGAACATCAATTTGGAAGAGATGATGGAAGCGGGAGTTCATTTTGGTCATGGTACTAAGAAATGGAATCCTAGAATGGCTCCTTACATCTCTGCAAAGCGTAAAGGTATTCATATTACAAATCTTACTATAACTGCTCGTTTCTTATCAGAAGCCTGCGATTTAGTTTTTGATGCAGCAAGTAGGGGAAAAAACTTCTTAATCGTTGGCACCAAAAATAAAGCAGCGGATTTAGTAGCATCAGCAGCAATAAGGGCTAGATGCCATTATGTTAATAAAAAATGGCTTGGTGGTATGTTAACGAATTGGTCTACTACAGAAACAAGACTTCAGAAGTTCAGGGACTTAAGAGCAGAACAAAAAATGGGGAAACTCAACAGTCTCCCAAAAGGAGATGCAGCAATGTTGAAGAGAAAGTTATCCACCTTGCAAACATATCTGGGCGGGATCAAATATATGACGGGATTGCCCGATATTGTAATTATCGTTGATCAGCAAGAAGAATATACGGTTCTTCGAGAATGTGTCATTTTGGGTATTCCGACGATTTGTTTAATCGATACAAATTGTGACCCAGATCTTGCAGATATTTCTATTCCGGCCAACGATGATGCTATAGCTTCGATTCGATTGATTCTTACCAAATTAGTATCCGCAATTTGTGAGGGCCGAAATAGCTATATAAAAAAAGGTTGATTATCTTATAATTTCATAGTTAAGAAGAAGAAGATTAGTTCGTTTTTGGTGAACTCCATGGATTTCTTTGATTGGTTATTATTTTGGTTTGCATTTCTTGGAGTTTTAACTATGTTTTGAATATTGAATTTTAATATTTTTTTTTTTTATTTGAATAAAATTTTAAATTGGTATTTTTTTTTATTTTATGTGATTTCTTGGTATCCTAAATATAGGATATATGATTCCTAACTGAAATTCATGAATGAAGGTAGATGAGTTGAGAAAGAGATGGTTGAATCAAAATAATTCCTTTTTTTAAGTTCGATTTCTATTAGAGGACAATATGAATGTTATACCATGTTCCATTAAAACACTCAAAGGGTTATACGATATGTCAGGTGTAGAAGTAGGCCAACATTTATATTGGGAAATAGGAGGTTTACAAATTCATGCCCAAGTACTTATCACTTCTTGGGTTGTAATTGCTATCTTATTAGGTTCAGCCATCATAGCTGTTCGGAATCCACAAACCATTCCGACCGACGGGCAGAATTTCTTCGAATATGTCCTTGAATTTATTCGAGACTTGAGCAAAACTCAGATTGGAGAGGAGTATGGTCCTTGGGTTCCATTTATTGGAACGATGTTCCTATTTATTTTTGTTTCGAACTGGTCAGGTGCTCTTTTACCTTGGAAAATCATAAAGTTACCTCATGGGGAGTTAGCTGCGCCCACGAATGATATAAATACTACTGTTGCTTTAGCTTTACCCACGTCAGTGGCATATTTCTATGCGGGTCTTAGCAAAAAAGGATTGGGATATTTCGGGAAATACATTCAACCAACTCCAATACTTTTACCAATTAATATCCTAGAAGATTTCACAAAACCTTTATCTCTTAGTTTTCGACTTTTCGGGAATATATTGGCTGATGAATTAGTAGTTGTTGTTCTTGTTTCTTTAGTGCCTTCAGTAGTTCCTATACCTGTCATGTTTCTTGGATTATTTACAAGTGGTATTCAAGCTCTTATTTTTGCAACTTTGGCTGCGGCTTATATAGGTGAATCCATGGAGGGTCATCATTGACTAACTTTCGAAATAGTTTTTTTTAAGCTTATCCCAATTCAAGCAATGCAGGGTTCAATATAATCCACAGGGTTGTAGAAGAAAATGCAAATAGCTACAAATATGTATCTATTGTATATATGAATAAAGATAGATGATATTGCAGAGTTTGGAATAGAAAGAAGGGTTGGGGGGTCCTACTATATATATGTAATGTCTATGAGTATCAGTCCTTGTGTATGTTTCGAAGAATGGTTCCAGAATACGATTTAATAGTTAATAGAATAAAAAGTGCAGGTGGTTTACGTTATGGAAGAAACAAAAGTATATGTTATTTACTAGTTAGATAGGAATTATCCCTATCTCTTTTTTTCTAGCCAACTTCATTTATATGGATTACAATATCAGTCCTTTTTCTATTTTTTCTGTGATTGTTAATTGAATGAAAGAATAGAAGAGTTTATAAACAAGAAAACACAATGACTAAAACCGTTTACATAAAACTCCATCATGGGTAGAAAGAAAGGAAAAACGGTATACGGTATATGGAAGTAGTTCTGAAAATTCAATAATATTCTGTTGGAGTTTTTAGCTACTTCGACCCGATAGATTTTAGTGATAAGGGTCAATCAAAAAGAAAATAAATAAAAAAATAAGTAAGTAAAATAAGTTTAAGTAAAGTAAAAAAGTAGTGTAGTAAAGTAAATAGTCAAAGTAAAAGTAGAAGTATAAAAAGAAGTAGATAAAGATTAAGTAGTAATTCATTGGTTGGTTGTATCATTAACCATTTCTTTCTTTTGGTACGAGGAAATTACCATGAATCCACTTATTTCTGCTGCTTCCGTTATTGCTGCTGGATTGGCTGTAGGGCTTGCTTCTATTGGACCTGGGGTTGGTCAAGGTACTGCTGCGGGCCAAGCTGTAGAAGGTATTGCGAGACAACCAGAAGCAGAGGGTAAAATACGAGGTACTTTATTGCTTAGTCTGGCTTTTATGGAAGCTTTAACAATTTATGGACTGGTCGTGGCATTAGCTCTTTTATTTGCAAATCCTTTTGTTTAATTTCATCGTAGAATCGAAATGTAAAAAAAGGGGACCTATCTTTTTTATTATTTTATTAACTCGTATTTGCCCTTTGCTCCTTCGAATTATATCAACACTTTACTCCTATAACTATAACTATTTTTTTTGTCGAAACAATACTTTTGGAAGGACTGATTTGAGGATAAGGAATTAGCGGATCCACTCGCTTTCTTCCCTTTCGTTCTTAGTTTAGTAAAATTCCATTTCTTATTCTTAATGGAATCTATTTCTATTAAGAAAATACAAAAATAAATAGATAAAAAAAAGGGGGAGGTGAGCGGAGTGATACAAAAAGAACTCTGTTCTTTGTTAGTCCTATCTATAAGAGGGGAGCATATGAAAAATATAACCGATTCTTTTGTTTACGTGGGGCACTGGCCATCCGCTGGGAGTTTCGAGTTTAATACCGATATTTTAGCAACAAATCCAATAAATCTAAGCATAGTGCTGGGTGTATTGATTTTTTTTGGAAAGGGAGTGTGTGCGAGTTGTGTATTTCAAGAATAGGTTGGATTTCACCGGCTGCACTTTCTTTATATTTATGTATTCTTTTTTTATTTTTTTAGCTTTATAGCAGAAATAGGAAAAAGGGTGCACAATCTCGACGAATTACTTCGTAATTGGATTTCATTCAGAAATCATATCTAAGAACCATAGCATTTCGTGACTAATTGGTAAATGAACTTTGATTCTCTATCAACCAATAATTTTGAGGTCTTTTACATGGTTAAAGATAAATTGTTTGAAGTCCAGGCACAGCATACCATGGTACTCTTTCTACCGCTACGTTAGTACCGAAATGTTTTTAAAATGATAAAAAAAAATGAAGAATTGGGAATTTATCCGATGTAGAATACTCATATGGATAAATTTATTTGAACCATTTACAGGTACAGGAAAGATGGGTATCTCCCCCCCTTTTTTTTATCCACTGCCGAATCGACGACCTATGTATTGTATAAAAAAGATAAATTTTTGGAATTTTTTGGATGAAAAAAATAAATCTCATTACTCATTATAATAATAAAATAATAATGAGAATGAAGTTCAGAATTTTAAATATAAATTCTAAAAATAAGAAATTAGAATAAATTAGAATATTATTCTATTTTAGAATTATATTTTATTTTATTTATTATATTATAAATTAGAAATATAAAATTTCTATTATAAATTTATATTTCATATTTTTATTTATATTTAATATATTGAATATTTTTATATATTTATTATTTATATTTATTATATTTATATTATTTATTATTATATTATTTATATAATTCTTATTAGTTATTAATTATTATTTTAATAATTTTTTTTATATATTATATATTAATTATATATTATTTTATATTTCTATTATATATATTATATATTATAATTTATAATTATATTAATTAATTAATTATTATTTTATTAAATTTTATTAAATTATTAATTTATTATTTTATATTTCTATTATAATTATATTAATGTTAATATTTAAAATATTTCATTTTAATATATTAATTATATTAATATTAAATAATTCAATATTAATATTTTGATCTAATTTCTAATTTATCATAGCATATAAATAAGAAAGAATAGAATTCTTTTTTTATTTAATTTATAATTTATTTTTAATTTATTTATATTTTTTTATTTAATATTATTTATATATTATTTATAACTATAACTATATAAATTAGAATTATATATTATTATTATATTTATTATTTATTATATTTATATATATATTTTATATATTTATATTTATATATTTATATATATATTTTATATATTTATATTTATATATTTATTTTTATATATTTTTATTATTTATATTTATTTATTATTTAATTTTAATTATTAAATTTAATTATTAAAATCATTATTTAATTCTTATTAATAATTAAATATTTTTTGTATTTTTATTATAAATAAAAAATACAAAAAATTAAAATAATAAATATAATTTAGTTTGTAAATAAAGAACAAAAAAGAAACAACTTTGCTGACTATTTTATATTTTTTGTCTGGTTTGAAGAGTCCTCCTATACTAATATTCTGATGTTAGATCAGTTTCGATATCTTTGAATACGAACAGAAAAGAGAGGATAGGCTCAAGAGAGGATAGGCTCATTCGATATGGGAATGTCCATCAAAGAAAAGAAACAATTGAGCGTGAGAGCCAAATGAATCGAAAGATTCATGTTTGGTTCGGGAAGAGATATGAGAGTTGTGAAATGAATGCAAAGATAATCTACTTTCATTAAATGATTTATTAGATAAGCGAAAACAGAGGATCTTGAGTACTATTAGAAATTCAGAAGAATTACGTAGAGGGGCCATTGAACAGCTCGAAAGAGCGCGGGCTCGATTACGTAAAGTGGAAATGGAAGCAGATGAGTATCGACTGAATGGATACTCTGAGATAGAAAGAGAGAAAATAAATTTGATTAATGCTACTTGCGATAGTTTGGAACGATTAGAAAATTACAAAAATGAAACTCTTCTTTTTGAACAACAAAGAGCGGTTAATCAGGTACGACAGCAAGTTTTCCAACAAGCTTTACAAGGAGCTCTACGAACTCTGAATAGTTGTTTGAATAGCGAATTACATTTTCGCACCATCAGTGCTAATATTGGTATCCTCGGGTCCGTGGAAGAAATAACTGATTAGCCTTTTTACTCTAGTTTAGAGTTTAGGTGTTTTTTTTCCCTTTCCTTCCGAAAAAGAAAAAAGAGATACTAATGGGAACCCTTCGAGCTGACGAAATTAGTAATATTATCCGCGAACGTATTGAACAATATAATAGAGAAGTAAAGATTGTGAATACCGGTACCGTACTTCAAGTGGGCGACGGCATTGCTCGTATTCATGGTCTTGATGAAGTAATGGCTGGTGAATTAATAGAATTTGAAGAGGGTACAATAGGTATTGCTCTTAATTTGGAATCAAATAATGTTGGCGTTGTATTAATGGGTGATGGTTTGATGATACAAGAGGGAAGTTCTGTAAAAGCAACAGGAAGAATTGCTCAGATCCCAGTGAGCGAGGCTTATTTGGGTCGTGTTATAAATGCTCTGGCTAAACCTATTGATGGGAGAGGTGAGATTTCATCTTCTGAATCTCGGTTAATCGAATCTCCTGCCCCAGGTATTATTTCGAGACGTTCCGTATATGAGCCCCTTCAAACGGGACTTATTGCCATTGATTCAATGATCCCTATAGGACGCGGGCAACGAGAATTAATAATTGGAGACAGACAGACTGGTAAAACAGCAGTAGCCACAGATACGATTCTCAATCAAAGAGGACAAAATGTGATATGTGTTTATGTAGCTATTGGTCAAAAAGCATCTTCTGTGGCTCAGGTAGTTACTACTTTTCAGGAACGAGGGGCAATGGAATACACTATTGTGGTAGCTGAAACAGCGGATTCGCCTGCTACATTACAATATCTCGCTCCTTATACGGGAGCGGCTCTGGCTGAATATTTTATGTACCGTGAACGACATACTTCAATAATTTATGATGATCTCTCCAAACAGGCACAAGCTTATCGTCAAATGTCTCTTCTATTAAGAAGACCCCCAGGTCGTGAAGCTTATCCAGGAGATGTTTTTTATTTGCATTCACGCCTTTTGGAAAGAGCCGCTAAATCAAGTTCTCGTTTAGGTGAAGGAAGTATGACTGCTTTACCAATAGTGGAGACTCAATCTGGGGACGTTTCGGCTTATATTCCTACTAATGTAATTTCTATTACAGATGGACAAATATTCTTATCTGCCGATCTATTCAATGCTGGAATCAGGCCTGCTATTAATGTGGGTATTTCTGTTTCCAGAGTAGGATCGGCAGCTCAAATTAAAGCCATGAAACAAGTAGCCGGCAAATCAAAATTGGAACTAGCTCAATTTGCAGAGTTAGAAGCCTTTGCACAATTTGCTTCTGATCTAGATAAAGCTACTCAGAATCAATTGGCAAGAGGTCAACGATTACGTGAGTTGCTCAAACAATCCCAATCAGACCCTCTTGCGGTGGAATACCAGGTAGCTACTATTTACACCGGAACGAATGGATATCTTGATGCGTTAGAAATTGGACAGGTAAAGAAATTTCTCGTTCAGTTACGTACCTACTTAACAAAGAATAAACCAAAATTCCAAGAAATTATATCTTCTACCAAGATATTCACCGAAGAAGCTGAAACCCTTTTGAAAGAAGCTATTCAGGAACAGATCGAACTCTTTCTACTTCAGGAACAAGCATAACTGGATCGCTCTTATTCTATTCTTAATTCTTAGTACATCTTAATTCTTAGTACAAGAGAAATCTTTCTCAAAGATTTATGATTCGAATCATTCAAAAAAGGTGCCTTTTATCCTTTAACCTTTAAAATTAAAAAAATTTTAAATTAAATTATAATTATAATATAATAAATTATAATAAATATAAATTATAATAAATTATATAATATATAATAAATTATAAAATTAGAATAAATTTTATATTTATTTTATAATAATTTTCTTTATAATAATTATATGAAAATTAAATTATAAAATTATATAATTTCAATTTTTATATTATAAATTTATATATTATATTATATTATATATTTTTATATTTTATATATAGTATATTTATATAGTATCTATAGTATATAGTATATTTATATATAGTATATAGTTATTTTTTTCCTATTCTCTATCTAGAATAGATAGATGAAATAAATTGAGTCCAATAGGATTTGAACCTATACCAAAGGTTTAGAAGACCTCTGTCCTATCCATTAGACAATGGACGCCCTTCATTCCTCATTTTCTAATTTTTTTCATAAAAAGCAAAATAGATTACACGGATTTAGGGAATACAATAAAAAGAAGGATGCATAATGCATCTGCATATCATATGCAGTTAAGTAATATATAGCGGGTAGCGGGAATCGAACCCGCATCGTTAGCTTGGAAGGCTAGGGGTTATAGTCGACGTTGGTTGATCATTTTTAACATCTCTAATTCAAAACCGAACATGAAAGTTTTGTTTCATTCGGCTCCTTTATGGAAGATCGATGTATTCCCACCAGAGAAAAAAATGAGATCCATAACATCTACATAACATCTATAACATCTATGTCAGCTTTTTTTACGAATGGCTACTCGCTTTCTAGATGATCCCTCTAGAAGAGGGGGATTCTATCAAATCTTTCTAGTCTAGTTACTTCGTTCCCTATTTCTACTCGTGGGATCCTAAGGAAAAGAATTTTGTTTCTACCGAGCTGAAACAATAAGCCGAGGGTTCTAGTAAACCAAAACCATCGTTTTCTAGCTATTTGGCTTCAATTTCCCTTTTCCAGTTCAGCACAAAAATTGAAGATTTAGTTACGATTGAAAGTTTTATACTATCATCCATAGATCCTTTATTCATACTCATTCAATTGGAAGAATTGATCCAATCAAAAAAATTATGCTTCTCGACTCCATAATCCAATCCCATTTTTTTATTCAAATTCTGATGGATAGAAATCGTGAGAATGTATATTCTTTCCTCAAATATCCTATTGAGGGGTAAAGGATTAAATCTTTTTAAGAAATAAAGTTTTTGATCTGAATATGAAAAAGAAAAAATGGAAAGACCCCTTAACTATTGAAGTTGTTAATAGAACGAATCACACTTTTACCACTAAACTATACCCGCTACATATTCATTATTGGATATGAATGGACCATTTGTCCAACACTATTTGGACAAAAAAGTAATGAGACGCAGTCAAGATAAAGATAGCATCAGAATCATTAAAATTCCAGCATTGACACGTATTTTGTTCCGACGCGGGCTTGAAAAAAATAGAAATTCTAATTAATTTTATAGTAATTAATTCTATTTTTATTTTATAGTATTAGTTTTAGTTTTTATAGTATTAGGTATAGTATTTTTCGTCTTTTTTTTTTTTATCAGTATCACTATATTATAATATAATATATATAATATAATATTAAAGGAAAATTCTAATTTTTAAAAATCTTGACTTCACGTGTCACATCACATTCAAAATTAAAAATTTGGAATGGGGAGAGGTGGCTGAGTGGACTAAAGCGTCGGATTGCTAATCCGTTGTATGAATTTTTCGTACCGGGGGTTCGAATCCCCCTCTCTCCGACCCACCTGATCACTTGAAATTTTAGAATTGGAATAAATTTCGATTATTTTCTTTTCTTTTTATTAAATTTGTATCTTTATCTAGTATCTATTCCATTTATTGATAGAATATATTTACCTATGAAAAAAATTAAAAATAAACGAAAAACGAATCTCATCTCTTTTTTTATTCCTCACGCCCAGGATTACGCCCCGGATCATTAGATAAGAATCCGAAGATGAAGAGAGAAACAAAGAATATTACTACTGTGTAAACGAAGAGTTTAAGAGTAAGCATTACACAATCTCCAAGATCTTTTTTTTTTTTTAGGAAATAGATCACCTAGTTTACGACACACACTATACATTATTTTGATATGGCACTCTAAAGATGCAAAAAGTAAGTTTTTCAAATTCATTTTCACGAATTTCTTTCTAATGTAATAAGATTCGTATTTTTTCGTTACCAAAAATTTCTTGTCATATCTAAAATTAGGTATTGTATGGGATCTTAGAAAGGGAAGGTCAGAACAAAGTAAGAAATAAGCTGATCAAAAATCATCGCTCTCCTTATTAAAATTCAATTCAATTTCAATATAAAATAGAAAATACCAGAATTTATCTTTTTGAATCGAGGGTTCCTAATGTCAGACTTATCCGATCTTATTTATTTTTTGAATCAAAATATCATCTTTTTTTATCTAAGAAATCACGAATATGATATGAATTGAATAGAGATTTCTTTTTTATCTAAAACTTACAGCAGCTTGCCAAACAAAGGCTAACAGAAAAAAGAGTACAGGGATAACTGGCATAACGTCTACGATTGGATTGAAAAAGGCATAAGCCTCGGGCAATTTGGAGAAGAAAAAACTACTCGAATAAAGGTTAGAATTAAGACAGATACAGATTAAACTAAAGATATTAAACATAACAAACATTTTTTTATTGTTCTTTAAAATGAAATTGAAATGATAATAAATTATCAGATTTGATTGAGTTGTTTTTATGAGATAAAAAAAAAGGCAGATAAAAGAAAAAAATTCTTATTTTTCTTTGACTTCTCCCCAATCAAAAATCCTTCCTTACATTTTCCAATCAAATTCCAATCAAATTAAATTAGAATACAAGGAATTCTACTTTACATACAATATCTTAATTGAATTCTATGTAATGATCAATGAATCTTTTTGATTCTATATCTACATGTGTTGAATCCTAGGGACAACATGTCCTATATGTATTTTGGTTGGTTATTGACAAATAACCAATATTTCGCTTAGTTTTTCTTATACAAAATTCTTAAAAAGAAAATGGGGCGTGGCCAAGTGGTAAGGCAACGGGTTTTGGTCCCGTTACTCGGAGGTTCGAATCCTTCCGTCCCAGATCGTTTCCATCAGAAACGAAGGATTCTTCTCTATTTCAATTTTATTTTAATTCCTTTTTGAATTAAAAAATTTTCTGTTATTCTTAAATCTAAGAATGATTCTTAGAATCATATGTTTCTTTTCATTCAAAAAAAAATGATGGTGTATCATTCGATTTACACTCAGGGTATGTTCGTATTACTCACTTCATATTGATATTGAAATATTGAAGTGAGTTAGTTTTTTATGGAAACTTTGTGTCCCAGTTGAAGTGATAAAAGTATTTGATTCTTAAATATTCATGATGACTTTCGTTAACGATTGTTTGTTTTATATGATATGGATACGAAAAGATCAGACTCCTTTCATCTTACCTTACACGAGACTCTTTCTACTCCATAATAATGAAAACAAAGAAACTGTATTCTCAACCCATCCCCCTGTTTAAAATTAAAATCATATTTAACTGGGGATGGTAAATCATAAGTAAATCATAATATAATTAATCATAACATAACATTATATAATGAATCATAAATTTAAAATCATAAAATAAAAGAAATTAAATTAAATATAAAAATATAATGAAATATTAAATATTTAAATATAAATAAATATAAATAATATATAATATAATATATAATAATAATTAAAAATAATTAAATTAAATAATATTAATATAAATTATAATAATATAATTTAAAATTATAATATTAATATCATAATTATCATAATTAAAAATTATAATATTAATATCATTATTTTAATCATAATTAAATAATATCATCATCTAGTTAGATAGTTAGAATATTTAATATTCTAAAAATTAAAAAAAAAAATTAAATATTGAATTTGAATATTATATTATTCAATATTTTTTGTTATTGAATATTGAAATTAAATTTCAATATTTAGTTTAATATAGTTAGTTTAGTATATAGTTACTATAGTTATAGTTTTTTATGGTTTTTGAATGGGTATTTTTTTTCATTTGAATGAAAGTAAAGTCAAAGTAAAAATAAAAGGCTTTTTTTGAGTTTAAAAATTTCTTTTTTTGTTTCTTTTTAAAAGAGGGATCCTTTATGATGGACAATCCCGAAAGATCCGTTGATGATGTAAATCGGTTTTAAGCAAACTTCTTTGTTTTTTCATGTGATTTTCTTCATATGATAAAATATGGGGTTAATTTAAGTGAAATCCTTTCCGGATAAAGACTTATCTATCTATAGATAGATAAGTGTGAATTATTATATATCGGTTCAGCCAATGACTATTCATGATTCCATATTGAATCAATTGCATACGGTTCAAAATTAAAATCAAATGAGAGGGATGTTATGGTAAAACTTCGTTTGAAACGATGTGGTAGAAAGCAACGTGCGACTTGAAGGACATGATTGGCTGTGGATTCTGAATCCACCATTTTCTATAGGAATGAAGATGCTCTTGTCTCGACATAGTTTGTTCTGCTAGGAACCTAATTTCATTTGTCTTGGGTTGGTAAATAAAAAGACTAATGGTATAGCATATAGTGGAGCTCGAGCAAAAATGATTGATTCATTTATCGGGGGAATAATCTAGGGTTAGTGACAATCAATAAGTTAGACCAACTTTGTAAATAGATCATTAGTAAATAGATCATCAATAGAATATATAAATGAAGAGGTGAAAATTTGAACAAGTTTGAAATAAAAAAAGTCAAATTTGTTGAAATTTTAAAACTGTTTCGATCAAAAGTGTATCACAAAGGAATCAATCTTTCGTATGATTTTGTCCTTTTTCCATAGAAAGAACAAAAGGTATGTTGCTGCCTTTTTGAAAAGGAGTAAAGATCACCAAAGTAATGTCTAAACCCAAAGATTTCACAAATCGTAAAGCAAAGACAACGAATTCCGGAACAAGGAAACACTATTTTCACTTGTCTCAACAATTGGATCAGAATGAGTAAAAAAAATAGATCCTAAAGGAGACAAAAAAAGAGGTTAGAGACAGCTCAATAAATTATAAGGATTTCCTTTCGAACTCTTTCAAAACTACCCAACTTGAGTTAGGAGTACGAATGAGATATCTTTTTTCTGTAAAGTGTAAAGATAAAGAAAAGAAGAAAAAAAAGACTCAAATTAGAGTCTAATTCTTTATGTGTTTTTCTATTTCTATTTAAATAGAAATAGAAATATTATAGAAATTAGAATCATGTTTTCTTGAGCCGTATGAGGAGAAAACCTCCTATACGTTTCTAGGGGGGGGCATCCTTTATCTACATCTATCCCAATGAGCCATCTATCGAATCGTTGCAATTGATGTTCGATCCCGAAGAGAAGGAAGAGATCTTCGAAAAGTGGGTTTTTATGATCCGATAAATAATAAAACTTATTCAAATGTTCCTGCTATTCTATATTTCCTTGAAAAGGGTGCTCAACCCACAGGAACTGTTCATAATATTTTAAGGAAGGCGGAACTCTTTAAAGAAAAAATTTAGAGTTTTTTTTGATCAGAATAAAAGTCATGAATAGAAAAAGCTAGTACCTATCCTTGCGTAATTCTTTATTCAAAGTTTGTTCTTTTCTTGTTCTATTCATACTTATCATACTTATTTTATTCTTACTTATTTCTTTTTTTGTTTTCTTGCTTCTTGTTGTATAACCCCCCTTGTTGGGGGGTAATCTTTCTTCTTGTATTTGTATTGTACCTTTATTTTATTTATTTTTATTAAGGAACCCCTATATCTTTTTTTATATCTATACCTTTTCCTTATTTTTTCCGCTCAAATCTCTTATTTATCATTTATGTTGTGCTAATCCAACACAAATTTTTATTTAAATCTTTTTTTTTTTTTTTAGTCCATTCATATTGACAATGGCATATCGAACAAATATAATTATCTCGTAGAGATATAGATCTTTTTATCTCCACTCCCTATTAGCATTTTCCTTCATTTTAGTAAAATGGATGGGTTTGCTGGATTTACTCTTCTTTTTTTTATACAAAATGGATACAAAATGGATTTTAACTAAAAAAATCCAATTTTTTTTTTGTTGGTTTGTAAATTTTCCAATTAGATTTTGAATCTCTTGTTTTTTGAACCGGATCTTCTTGATATTTTGTTGTTTACATTTGTTTTGTTGGTAGTTCCATGTTTTGATGCAGTTGTGCAGTTCAATATCCATTGATTTTTTGATTTTTTTATTTTGATCATATCTACACATCATATAGATCCGGGTTGCTAACTCAACGGTAGAGTACTCGGCTTTTAAGTGCGACTATGATCTTTTACACATTTGGATGAAGGAAGAAATTCGTCCAGACTATTGGTAGAGTTTATAAGACCGCGACTGATCCTGAAAGGTAATGAATGGAAAAAAAAGCATGTCGTGAAATAAAGAAAAAAATAAGACAAAGAATATAAAAAGAATATAAAATATATAAAATATAAGAAATAGAATTAGAATATATAAAATATAAATATAAAATATAATGAAATATATAATTAAATAAATAATAAATAAATAATAGAAATAAGATATTATATGAAATAATATAAAAAATAAGAAAAGAAATAATAATATAATATATATATATAATATATATATATTATATATATAATATAATATAATAATATGAATATATAAATAATTATATTATAATTATATAATATATAATGAATATATAAATAATTGAATATATAAAAAATTATATTATAATTATATAAATATAATATATAAAAACAATATATAAAAATATTAATTATTAAATTCTTAATATAATCAATAATCTGATAATCAATAATCAGAAATAAGAATCATAAAAAAATCGAATACTCATATATAGAACAATAGAACATAAGAATTTTAATTTTTTAGTTCCGTAAAGTAAAAGTATAAAAAGTATAAGTATATTTTATAGGCAGGTCTAGTGAATAAATGGATAGAGCCTTATGGCTCCAATTAGAGTAAGACGAAAAAGTAACGAGCTTATTTTATTAATTTGAATGAAGACCCGATCTAATTACTAATTATACGTTAAAAATAGATTAGTGCCTGATGTGGGAAAAGGTTCTCTTGTTAATTGTGAGTGGACCCTTGATTCTTTTTTCCTGAATCCTAATTATTCTTTATTTTTATTTTAATTGTAGACGGATGTGTAGAAGAAATAGTATACTGATAAAAAAGAATTTATTCCAAAGTCAAAAGAGCAATCGGTTTGCTAAAATAAAAGATTTGACCCCTTTTCCTTTTTTTTCTTCTTGATTATTTTCTATTTTATTTATTTTTTTTATTGTTATTCCTAGTTATATTAACAAGGAAACCCGATTGTATATTGTATAGAAAGGGAAAGAAAAAAGATCTGTTGATTGGGCTCTCTGTCTCCGGGGTATATATTCTTTATTTGTTCTTACTTTTATATAATCTTTTTACCATTACGTTATTTACATCACAATACACAATATACAACACAATAACAATATAAATAATTAATAATAAATTAATAAAAAAATAAATAAATAAAAAATAGAATTAGAATATATAAATATATAAAATATATATAAATATAAATTTAAATAAATAGAAAATATAATAATAATAAATATAATAAGAAATAGAATATATAATGTTTAATTTTAATATATTTAAATATAAATATTCTAAATATATGATAATATAAATATAAATTATAAATTCAATTAAATATATAAATTAAATATATTAAAATTAAATATATATAAATATAATATATAAATTAAATATATTAAAATTAAATATTAAATATATATAAATATAATTAATTATAATTATAATTAATATTAAAAAATTATAATGAATATTAAAAATATTTAATTTTTTTATATATTATATAAATTATATAAATTATAAATATAAAAAAAAAAAAAAAAAATACTGTATGTACTGTATAAAATACTGTAAAAATACTGTATACTGTATACTGTTATATGTATATACAGTATTATTTAACAGTATTATTTATAGTTCTAGTTTTATACTATGTTTTATACTAGAACTATAAATAATAGTTATAGTATTATATACCACTTTATTCTTAAAGTTTATTTAATAGTTTATTTCATATAGTTTAATATACTATTTTAATATAGTATAAATAGTATAAAGATAAATAAAAAAGAATATACTACGTATATTATACACATATAATATACACATACACCGTTCTGACCATATTGCACTATGTATCATTTCATAACAATAACACAAGAAGTGCCTACCTTTTTTGGTTTCATCAGTATAAATGTATGTAAATGGAAGAATTTTAAGGATATTAAATTTTAAAAAAGATCGATTTCGGCAACAAAACTTCCTATATCCGCTACTCCTTCAGGAGTATATTTACTCACTTGCTCATGATCATAACTTCAATAGTTTTTTTTTTTACGAGCCTGCGGAAATTATTGGTTATGACAATAAATCTAGTTTAGTACTTGTGAAACGTTTAATTACTCGAATGTATCAACAGAATTCTTTGATTTCTTCGATTAATTATTCTAACCAAAAAGGATTTTGGGGGCACAAGAATTTTTTTTTTATAATTTTTATTCTCAAATGGTATCAGAAGGTTTTGGAGTCATTCTGGAAATTCCATTCTCGTCGCAATTAAGATCTTCTCTTGAAGAAAAAAAAATACCAAAATTTCAGAATTTACGATCTATTCATTCAATATTTCCCTTTTTAGAAGACAAATTTTTACATTTGAATTATGTGTCAGATCTACTAATACCCCATCCCATCCATCTGGAAATCTTGGTTCAAATCCTTCAATGCTGGATCAAGGATGTTCCTTCTTTGCATTTATTGCGATTGCTTTTCCACGAATATCATTATTTTAATAGTCTCATTACTTCAAAAAAATGCATTTACGCCTTTTCAAGAATAAATAAAGGATTCCTTTGGTTCCTATATAATTCTTATGTATATGAATGCGAATATCTATTCCATTTTCTTCGTAAACAGTCTTCTTATTTACGATCAACATCTTCTGGAGTGTTTCTTGAGCGAACACATTTCTATGTAAAAATGGAACATCTTATAGTAGTGTGTTGTAATTCTTTTCATAGGATCCTATGCTTTCTCAAGGATCCTTTCATGCATTATGCTCGATATCAAGGAAAAGCAATTCTGGCTTCAAAGGGAACTCTTATTCTGATGAAAAAATGGAAATTTCATCTTGTGAATTT